TGAAAGACGAAATACGCATCCAATTTTTTTTTCATTTAGTTTTCTCTATCAGAACCAAAAAATAATGAATTTTCCTATAATTGAATTCTTTAATTCAATACAATATAAAATAATGAAGACTGTAAATAAAAGTAGTTTTATTACATTGATTTTTATTTTATATTGTATTGTCAGAACAAAAATAGCGTATACATACATTTTGGATCCATTCAGCCATGATCTACTAACTCTTATTCTACCTAATATTCTATATAGAATTTATAGAATTTAAAACTAAAAATAGAAAAAATTGGAATAAGAATAAAAAAGAATATTAAAAATAGATCAAAAAAGAGAGAACTGGGGATATAAAGAAAAATTTTCCTGCGTTCTGGAATCAAAGAAGGATAGAGAAAAATTCTTTTCTATGTCTAAAGAATAATAATTAACTCCTAAGCATTTAATCGGAAATATTGACAGATTCCTGCAGACTCCAAAGAAAATAAAGACCCGCTGTTTCGATTTAATCTATATCGATATCGCATTTTCATATCAGAATAGTAGATAGAGGAATAATTCAATAGGTTAGGTTCACTTACTTTTTCTTTTGTTGATTTCGAATCTTTACTTTTTTTGATTGTTTGATTTTACTAATGTAAAGTCAAATAGTTGTAGGGATAGTTGGTGATTCAAAAGAAAATTTCAAATTTATCTGATTATCTGATTAGAAGAATAACTTGTTTTAATTCTAAGTCATTTTTCTAATTATACGCTTTTTTATTACAAATATAAACAATTTATCTATTATACCTTCAAATATGAACACTCTCGCTGGGATAAAACAAATATGAACACTCTCGCTGGGATAAAAGCCCCTTATCGGATTTGAACCGATGACTTACGCCTTACCATGGCGTTACTCTACCACTGAGTTAAAAGGGCCTTTATCTTGTTTTATTCCGGAAAAACCCCTAGGAGTTTAGTGAATGTATTTAATTAGAACATATTTATAGATATCTATTTTATTCGCATAATGCGTTATTTCCAAATGATACATTTTATTTACTCAGTGAGTTATGGGGTAACCTAGCAAATATTGGTAAAATCAAAAAGGGTTTTTGACATTGTATTTTCTAAATATAAATCTAATTCAATTCAATGAATGGGCTTAAGACCGACTCTAATTGAACTAACACCCATGATGAAAAAATAATGCATGGACCCACTAATTCAACATGGATTCAAGATCTTTTCGCAAGTCGTTTACGAAGAGATTCTCTGAACCAAATTCTAAAAAAAAGGCGAAACTATAGATTTTAGATATACTAAAAAAAATCGAAATTATAGTAGATAATATCTAGATAATATAGTAAAATAGAGTCAAGTCAATAAAGTTGAAAAAAGAAGAGAAGAATAGAATGCTTAGCTTATATATAAATTATAATATCGAAATACCGACGAAATATCGAATGGAATGCCAATTCTAATGAAGGATTCATGAATAGACAAAAAATTCTATGGAATCCCGAAAGGCGAAAAACTTCTTCGGATATAGGCAGACTATCTATATTGACAATTTCAAAAAACTGCTCATACTATGAGCATAGTGTGCTGGTGGTCGGGCAAAGAGGCCCCCATCGTCTAGTGGTTCAGGACATCTCTCTTTCAAGGAGGCAGCGGGGATTCGACTTCCCCTGGGGGTAGGGTATTACGAAAGGAAATTGATTGATCAAGAATTATCAGTAAGCCCAGAATTGATTCTTCCCTGGGTCGATGCCCGAGCGGTTAATGGGGACGGACTGTAAATTCGTTGGCAATATGTCTACGCTGGTTCAAATCCAGCTCGGCCCAAAAATTAGCTAATTCACACACATGAAATGATATAACTCCTTTGTTTTCCAGAAATGTCTGATACGAAAAAAGGAAAAGTCCCATTTTTTCCCACCCGCTATTTGCGACTCTTTTCCTTTTTTTTAGTCTGATCTTGGTGATGATCTATATTCATACCATAATCTGTAAGTATAAAGTCTAAGAAAAAGAGTTTTTTCTTTACACTTTACATTAGTTTATTCTTTCTTTCTTTTCATTGAAAGGTTGATTATCTATCCATTTTGAAATAAGAAGGAAAGGATTATGAGTAATCCTTACTACTCTTAGCATTGCTATGTGTATATCAATAGATTATCACTCATGTCTCCGTTAGAAGACGACAATTCTAATCTAACTAAGCTAAATAGAAAGTTTTTGAATGAAATCATAAGAATATCTATACCGTCTACTTGATTTCCCCGGGATTGTAGTTCAATTGGTCAGAGCACCGCCCTGTCAAGGCGGAAGCTGCGGGTTCGAGCCCCGTCAGTCCCGACAGATCAAAACCCGCTACAAAAAAACACAAATATCTGTCCACTTCTTTGTTTTTTGTAAAAAAGTGAACAAATAGAAGAATTTTATTCTCAAGCGATCCTTCATTCATTTTTCACTTTTGGATTTATTATTTATTAATTGTTTCTTTATTTGTTATTTGTTTGCTGAGAAACGAAACAAATAACAAATAAAGAAATTCCATTTTGTTTCCTAATAACGAACGATTGGACGTAGAGAAAGGTATGTGGATTAGTACATACAATTAAAGAGAGCGTCTTATTGAGGATTTCAAAAAAAAAAGAATATGATATATGATACTGGGAGTCTGGGATTTTCGATTCCTCCGACTTCTTGTAATGGAAATTACATTAAAGTGCCCTATGTTCGTCGGGAACACATGCAAAAATTTAATTTGAATTTGAAATGATCTATCTCAATCACACCTTTTTTGTTTGATTAGCTTCTTAGAAGGAGTTAAGTTATAACCCCCTTTTCTATTTTGCTTATATGTTTAGGTTTGTTTGTAACCAATGGAAGTGTAAAGGCGGTTAGATGATACTTCATCAGATGCGAAAGCAGTAGTTTAGATAAAAGAAAGAATGGAAAAAGGGTAGAAAAAAGTAAAAAAAAAATTTCATTCAGTATGGATAAAGGATTCTCCTGTGTTATACTATATAACTATGTTATACTATTTAATTGTCGACGATGAATCTATTCGATCTTATCGTTCAGATTCAGATATTCTTATTGATCATATTGATATTGAATTGAATTTACAGGGGAAAGATTTATCATCTCTATGGGATTAAATCCCGAGTTATTGCGAAGTAAATAAAAAGAAAATAAATGGTGAGATTGAGATTATGGAAGTAAATATTCTCGCATTTATTGCTACTGCATTGTTCATTCTGGTTCCTACAGCTTTTTTACTTATAATATACGTAAAAACCATCAGCCAAAGTCAAGGCGATAAAGTGGAATGAAACTTGACTTCTTTATTCTTGTCACTGATTGAAGAAATAAAGAAGGGTAAAGGATTCGAATTTCACGTTTTAAATGAATTAATGAGCGGACTAGAATCAACAGTCTTCTAGGAGATCTGATCGGGGGAGTATAGTATGAGTATGGTAGAAAGAAAAATGAATCTTTCTACCATACTCTCATTTCTCATTATTGGTATTCTATTGGAGTGTATGTAGTGCCTAAAGGTGTACTGTATAACGGTGTAGGCTTAATATGGATCAAGCTACAATCTAATATCTATTTTCATACATGTCTATATGAATTATATGGATGTAATGTACAGAGCCCTCCTATTTCGTTTCTCGGCTTCATCCATTTTGATTCCACCCACTCACTCTGAAACAGAAGGAATCGTTTGATTCCGCAGTTCAATTTTCAATAATTGAATTAGTGGTACCTCTGCTCTAGAGTCCACTTCTTCCCCATACTACAAGTGAAAGTGAAAATGTAAAGACTACCATTAAAGCAGCCCAAGCGAGACTTACAATATCCATGTGAATTCTATCCCCTATCTCTATGAAGGAATTATTCCATTATTATTCAATAATAATAGTCGAATTTTTGGCACAGAGTCAAAAAAATATTTTGCTCCATATTGGTATTGGTGAAACAATTCTATGTTGAATAAGTTCGTATATGATTTTGTTTTATTTTCTATATTAAATAGAAATAGACCTGTTTTTCAATTGAAAGAATACCTTTTTTTGTATAAAAAAGTTGAAAATAAAAGTAACAAAAGCCAATAATAATTAATCCATTCAATCAATCTAATTAGATTGATTGAATGGATTAATTTTAGTAGTACTCAGAGATTTTTATGATTTTGCAGACAAAATAACTTGCGTCATTTTCGAAAATACTAATTAACTTACTCCCGGCCTAACCAAAGACTCAATCAGTAGTGGAGAGGCCAATTTACAGATTCCCTTTCAATACTAAAAGTTTTCCGTGAATTCGAAAGGATTTAGAGCACTTTATAGAACGGACCCTTCTGATGTTTCCGTTGAGGAAAAGGCAAGTTCCATCAGCAAAACAAAAACAATAGGGTATTTCGAGTCTTTTTTTTGTTGATCAGGCGACACCCAGATTTGAACTGGGGAAAAAGGATTTGCAGTCCCCCGCCTTACCGCTCGGCCATGGCGCCAAGACGCTACAAAATCGCTGCAAATATTCTCCAGGAGGGGAAATTCTTATGGCCCTTTCTCCTGTACTCCCGCTTTTCTTCATCTTAATCCTTTTCCTAAAATAAGTGCAATACTTCCTTGTTTTTGGATTGGATCTATCTTTTCGATTGACTGTATAGTATTTCAAAACACACAATATCTAACCCCCCTTTTTTTTATTGAGTCGAGAAACCTAATATGGATTTTCAGTCACAAAAGCCAAAATTCAGGTAAAATTTTGACCATTAACCGTGTGACTCGGAATTCATGAACCATTCTTGGATTTGAATCTAAAAAGGTTTTGTCCCAATAAGAAAAAAGAAAAATGAATTGATACAGAACTAATCAAGATTCAAAAAAACTACTTCTCAATTATAAGATCAATTATGCATATATGTAAACCCCACAGAACCTAAATTTTATTAGATATTAAATATATATATCTAATAAAATATCTTATTTGTTCTGTAATATGATTTTTATCCATAGAAAAAAAATCACTTTGATATAGCACGACATATGTTATCCAAAATAGAATTTCTATAAAAGAATAGAAGTAGTTTTTTGAATCTCGATAAGGAACAGATATGTATAGAAAGCTGGCGTCATATCTACAAATCTTTAATAAATTTTCATAAATACAAGTCTTCTTACACAATTAAATCTTATTATATGAATTAAACTCAAAACAAAAATAGATCAAATTTCTATGCATAGGCGAATCCTCCTTTTTTTAACTGAAGTATGAAATCTAGAAAAGGTAAAATGTTAATCATCTCGATCTTTTTTCTTATTATTCTTTCTTTCTCTCATCAAACGGACAAAATATAAAACATAGATCCGTTTCTTTTTCTGGTACTTAATCGGATTGTAATATGTAATATCATAATAATGGTAAATGGTCAAAATGGAATCCCTTTTTTGAATTCTATACAAAGCTCTAAAAATCCATATCATATGATAAGTCTCAGTTAAGTGTTAAGTCAAATAAGTCAAATTTATTAATTTATTTCCAGTTGTATCTGTTAAAAATTCCAATTTTGGAATAGAATTATCTTTATTCCCCGTTCATACTCCGTATCAATATTCTATATCCTATATAAAGTTATATAGTTAGATAAAATTTCATGTGATTCAGTAAACAGAATATCAATTCCATCGTTGCTAGATCAATCCATATGATTCGATAAAGAATGGTTCAATAATGGGATTTTTTCTATAAATGAGAAATGAAAAATGTTCAGGGATGAAAATGAGGGAACGTCTACAATACCTGGGTTTAATCAGATACAATTTGAAGGTTTTTGTAGGTTTATTGATCATGGCTTAACAGAAGAACTTTCTAAGTTTCCAAAAATGGAAGATACGGAGCAAGAAATTGAATTTCAATTATTTGTGGAAACATATCAATTAGTGGAACCGTCGATAAAAGAAAGAGATGCTGTATATGAAGCAATCACATATTCTTCTGAAGTATATGTATCCGCGAGATTAATTTGGAAAACCAGTAGGGATATGCAAGAACAAACAATTTTTATCGGAAACATTCCTATAATGACTTCCCTGGGAACTTCTATAGTAAATGGAATATACAGAATTGTGATTAATCAAATCTTGCAAAGCCCCGGTATCTATTACCGGTCGGAATCGGACCATAACGGAATTTCGGTCTATACCGGCACCATAGTATCGGATTGGGGGGGGAGGGTAGAATTAGAAATTGATAGAAAAGGGAGGATATGGGCTCGTGTAAGTAGGAAACAGAAAATATCTATTCTAGTTCTATCATCTGCTATGGGTTTGAATTTAAGAGAAATTTTAGAAAATGTTTGCTACCCTGAGATTTTCTTGTCTTTCCTAACTGAGAAAGAGAAAAAAAAAATGGGGTCAAAAGAAACTGCCATTTTAGAGTTTTATCAACAATTTACGTGTGTAGGCGGAGATCCTGTATTTTCTGAATCCCTATGTAAGGAACTACAAAAAAAATTCTTTCAACAAAGATGTGAATTAGGAAGGATTGGTCGACGAAATATGAACCATAGACTGAATCTTGATATACCTCAGACCAATATATTCTTGTTACCGAGAGATATAGTGGCGGCTGCGGATTATTTAATTGGAATGAAATTTGGAATGGGCGCACTTGATGATATGAATCATTTAAAAAATAAACGTATTCGTTCGGTTGCGGATCTCTTACAAGATCAATTTGGATTGGCTTTGGTTCGTTTAGAAAATATGGTGAGAGGCACTATATGTGGAGCAATTAGACATAAATTGATACCGACTCCTCAGAATTTGATAACTTCAACTCCATTAACAACCACTTATGAATCTTTTTTCGGGTTACACCCATTATCTCAAGTTTTTGATCGAACTAATCCATTGACACAAATAGTTCATGGTCGAAAGTTGAGTTATTTGGGACCGGGAGGATTGACAGCGCGAACTGCGAATTTTCGAATACGAGATATCCATCCTAGTCATTATGGACGCATTTGTCCAATTGACACGTCTGAAGGAATCAATGTTGGGCTTATTGGATCCTTAGCAATTCATGCGAAAATGGGTAATTGGGGATCTCTAGAAAGCCCATTTTATGAGATCTTTGACGAATCAAAATCAAAAAAAAACCGGATGCTTTCTTTATCACCAAATAGGGATGAATACTATATGATAGCAGCAGGAAATTCTTTGGCACTCAGTCGAGGTATTCAGGAGGACCAAGTTGTTCCAGCTCGATACCGTCAAGAATTCCTGACTATTGCTTGGGAACAGGTTAATCTTCGAAGTATTTTTCCATTCCAATATTTTTCTATTGGAGCTTCCCTTATTCCTTTTATCGAGCATAATGACGCGAATCGGGCTTTAATGAGTTCTAATATGCAACGCCAAGCAGTTCCGCTTTCTCAGTCAGAGAAATGCATTGTTGGAACTGGAGTGGAACAACAAGTGGCTCTCGATTCAGGAG